TGGTGACACGAGGATTTTCAGTCCTCTGCTCTACCAACTGAGCTATCCCGACCATTACCGACGCATTATCCTCATAATACTAGATGACTTGGGTCTATGTCAATTAAAAATTCAAAATGAAAACAAAAAAAAACGAAAAAGTGTTAAATTAAAAGTCTCGAACGGGAATTTCTTGGATCTTCACTTCAAAAGGAAGATTTTGTAAATTTCAGTATGAGTAATGATATGGATTATGAATCATTCAAATAGGTATTCCTTGCTCAAGGGTGTTGATTTGTACGTATATCATATATATATCACAATATATCACAAGACTTGTGATAAGAGAACAAAATTCTGCTAGGATACGCTTGGAAAATGGAAAAGAATAGGATGAATGAGAAACATAAGGAACTTTGAACCACTAACAAAAAGGGGTAGGATAAAATAAATAGATAGCAAACGGGCTTTTTTGGGTTGGGGATAGAGGGACTTGAACCCTCACGATTTTTAAAGTCGACGGATTTTCCTCTTACTATAAATTTCATTGTTGTCGGTATTGATATTGACATGTAGAACGGGACTCTATCTTTATTCTCGTCCAATTAATCAGTTTTTCAAAAGATTTATCAGACTATGGAGTGACTGATTTGATTAATGAATAGTCTATTGGATTCTTTCTTCAACTTGGAATCGAGTCACAACAATTCTTTTTATTTTTCATATAAATTGATTTTGCATATAAATAAAAAAAATACGGGTTCGGGTCGTCTGTTTTGAAATAGTTTTTCATTAGTATACCTATTTATTTTATATTTATTTTATATAGGTATATCTTGCATCCTTTCTGGAGTTTCGATATAAGGATTCCTTTACCAACAGTCAACCCCATTTGTTAGAATAGCTTCCATTGAGTCTCTGCACCTATCCTTTTTTTTTCTTATTCTCGCTTGCTGAACCTTTGTTTATTTTCGTAAAATAATAGGATTTGGCTCAGGATTGCCCATTTTTCATTCCAGGGTTTCTCTGAATTTGAAAGTTATCACTTAGTAGGTTTCCATACCAAGGCTCAATCCAATCCAATTAAGTCCGTAGCGTCTACCAATTTCGCCATATCCCCTTTGTGTCTTGAGATTAGGATCTCATTAGGATGCCCTTCCTTCCCCCTTTCTCCTTCCTTTCCCCTTTCTTTCATTTATTTATTTTCTTTCTTTTTATGCGAAAACCGTTGAATTTAGTAGATATAGATACTGCTTCTTATATCGAAGGGTCTTTACCTATTTTATTTCTTGTTTGTTTATCTTCTTTCGTCTCTATCGGAGACCCGTATTTATTTGGTCCAATCAGAAAATATTTTCTCATTTCTGTATTCGCAATTCAATATAGATGGATATTCCATAACATATATATGCCCCTCTTACTCTCAGTTTTCTCAGGCAATTTGGTGGAATACTCGAACGGTCGATTCTTTTTTTTTTTTTCGTCTTAGTTTCCGCCTTTATGAATGAAAACAAAAGAAAGGAGTCTCTCATTATGATCTGGATTTCATTTCTATGGGTTGCATCTTTTCTTTTTTCTTTAATTTCATTTTTATTCTTATCCTTTTATTAGACTATCTTATATAACCATAATAAGATAACTAAAAAAATAAGATAACTAAAAAAAGAAAAATGAAAATTGAATTTCTTAATTATGTATTTTATAGTCTAATAGCTAGAACTAATTATTTAATAGCTAGAACTAATTATTCCATTCATTTCTATTTCGAATTCGAAGATAATTTGAATTATTTAGTCTAAAAAACAAAGTTTCATTCTAATTATTTAGTTATTTAGACTTATAACGTATCCTTTCTATAATGATAATATATATAGAAATGCATAAAAAGATTTGCACTCTAATTATCTAATTATTAGATTCTATTTAGAACTCTAAACTAAATAGAAATAAATGTAATCTATAGTAAATCTATCTATTAAATGAAATCTATATCTATATAAAAAATTATATATATAATTCATAATTCAAATGTAAAATAGACTAAAAAAATACACTAAAAAATACGAAAAATAGAAAATCAAAATAGAGTAATATTATACTAATAACTAATATATATATAATACTAAATAGAATAGACTAATAGAATAAATATAACATATAATGGAATAAATAGAATAATGGAATAAATAGAAATTCAAATAAAATATATATAGATAAATAATAAATATATAGAAATATTATTCTAATTAGAATTCATTTTTATAATTAGAATAATATTAATAATATGATTCAATTTAAATATCATTTTTAATATGATTAAAATATAATAAAATAGAATTAAATAATTAAAAAAAAAATAATTAAAATAATTTTTTTTTTATTTTATTATTCTATTCTGAATTATTATAGTCTAGCAATATTAGATTGAATATTAGATTGAATCGACCATTATTATATTTAAATATGTTATATTAAATATTAAATATGGCATTTAAAATTAGAAATTCTAGTTTTTCTAAAT